TCTTTTCTAATTATACTAGAAATCGTATAAGAACTTGTTATAATTGGATTTATTGGATTGTTTCATCAACGGTGTTGGGTCAGAATAACTTTTTGACTCTGCGCCAGTAATTCCCCTATTATTTATTAGTGAACAATAATTGAATAATTCCTTCATAGAGATAGAGGACATAATTCACATGGATATAGTAAATCTCGCTTGGGCTGCTTTAATGGTAGTCTTTACGTTTTCCCTTTCACTAGTAGTATGGGGAAGGAGTGGACTCTAGAAGTACTACTAATTGAGTTTAGGAACTAAACAGTATCACTTTTTTTTATAGATCGTTCGGCAAAGTTTTTTTTTATTTAAAATTTCACTATTTCAATTTAAAATTTTATTTTTAAATTGAAATAGAAATGAAAAATATCTTCATTTCGAAATTCTCTTGGATTTTAGTTGAGTAATGTATTCTATGAATAATAAATATATATGAAGAATACTCTTTCAATCAAAGAAATATTTCAATTATTTCCGTGTTCGTATTTTGAAAGTAAAAAAAGTAAAAGGAATACAAATGGTAGGAAATTTATTCCAATTGAATTCTTCATAAATTTTCTATTTCGATGAACTGACTCTTACCAAAGTTAGATATGGACCATGAGGAAGAACGTAACTTTTTTTTATTTTGTTTACCTCTTTACTGTTCAAAGATCAAAGAGAAAAAAATTCGGTTATTCCATTACGTGGATACACATTGGGAAACAACATAGTAGTTGTCCAACGAGATACTGCACATCCTAAAATATTGTCTTGGGCGAGTCACATATTGCGCCGCTTGTTTTAGTTTTACTATTTTAGAAATTTTATTTATGTTTTGCTTGTTTTATTGAACCCATATCATGGTTCAAACGTTAAAAGTCGACGAGTTTTACTAATCCTTTTCGAAATCCGAAGAAGTTCCCATGGATCATTTGTCAACTCCTCAATCAATGACTTCTTCGTCGGGAATGCTAACTAAAAGATTATTTTATTATACCCATCGAAGAAGTCATTGATTCTTTCGATCGGGATTCATATTGAAAATAATCAGAAATCTAGGAATTCTAATCGTAAAAGTAGCTTTCGATTATTTCAAATTAATTTAATTGAAATCAACACAAATTAAATACAAATAGATAAAGCAAAGAAATAGAATTGGGATACTATATAATATAATAATATACATTATCACTATATATATATTATATATACGTAATTAAATCGATTTCTATATATATAGAAAAGGAATATGACGATACTATTGTAGATTGATCTATATTAATCTATATTAAATTAACCCGCATTACAATACAACTTTATACACTACAATAACAATACTAGATAGTATGGTAGAAAGAAATATCTGAATCTTTCTACCATACTATTGTATCTCATAGAATACGACTGATTCTAGTCTGCCCATTTCATTTAAGACGCGAAATTTTTATCCTTTTCTTCTCTGCAATTATTGATAAGAAATAAAAAATCAAGTTTAATTCAAATTAATCACCTTGGCTGACTGTTTTTACGTATATTATAAGTAAAAAAGCAGTAGGAACTAGAATAAACAGTGCAGTAGCAATAAATGCGAGAATATTTACTTCCATAATCTCATTGTTTAATTTTTCTTTAATTCGCAATAACTCGGGAGTTAATCCCATAGAGATAATAAATCTTTCGCCTGTAAATTCAATGGGATGCATTACATCTCGATGATATCGAATCGGATCAATATCATGAATAACAATATCGGAGCTATCAAATCGATTCATCGTCAAGAATTGAATAGTATAACATAGGACGATCTTTTATCCATACTGAACTCAAAATTTGATTCCCGATACAATCAATAATTCCTTTATTTATTTATCATTCTTTTCCATTCTTTCTTTTCTATAACCTACCGCCCTCTTTGTACAATCATCTGATGAAGTATCATCTAACCGCCTTTCCACTTACCATTGGTTCGAAACAAACCCCAACAAACAATAGAAGCTCAATGAAAAAAAAGGAAGGAGCTAAATTATAAACTCCTTTTTTTAATGATCCAATCTTCTTGGAAAACAAAAGAAGTATGATAAAGACGAGTACAAATTCCGGTATAAAAAAATCGAATATTCCATCAAATTAACTATTTTTTTATATATTTATATATAAATTTAAAAAGTTTGTTCTTTCAAGGAAAAACCCTTAAAAAAAAAAAAATTCATTACCTCGCTAATAAAAAAGTGATCCTTGTTTGATCTTTATTTTTTGAATATCCTCTTTCATTGGATTAGTAATGGGACGCATATATCAAAAGCTCAATGCGAAATTTGAATGAGATAGATTATTTCAAATTAGTAAAATTTGAAATTGAGGTTACACAAAATAGGGCCCGAAAAGGATATACTTTTATTTTAATCTTAAAAAAAAAGTATTCTATACTATTCTATACACAGTAACTATGTTCAATTTTTTTTATATTGTACAAATTCCATTTATGTATGTACTCCCGGGAAACATACAATACTCTACTCTATTTCATATTTCACAGATCGGGAGTAATTGAAAAAGCCAGACCCAGTACAGTACGGTATCCCGTGGAATCCTGAATCTGATGCTAATAATATAATAATTGTACTAATCCACATATGCCTCTCTCCCATCAATCGAATCGGTACTAGTCGAAGAAATGGAAATTCCCCATTTGGTTGATGATAAATGTGAAACGAAAAAGAAAAAAAGAAGAGGGATCACTGTTGGGAATGAAATTATGTTATTTGGACTTCTTTTCACAAAAAATAGAGAGATGAATTGATATAGTTTTTTATTGGATTTGGATTCGTCGGGACTGACGGGGCTCGAACCCGCAGCTTCCGCCTTGACAGGGCGGTGCTCTGACCAATTGAACTACAATCCCAAGTAAATACCATAATAAAATAAAGTATACATATTTTTATGATTTCATTCTAACCCTTTCAATTTCGATTAGAAAGGGCGTGTTGTAACAGAGCTGCGAGTGTGATATATCGATACCCATATGTATATGTACTTTAGTGAGAGCAGCCGGTATTACTAGTAATCCTTTCGTTATTGCCAAATCAATTGGATAATCACTCGTTCAATCAAAAAAGTTTTTTTTTATTTACTCTTTTCCTTAAACTTTACTTTATAGTTACGGATCCTGATATGAATCTAGATCATTAGCAAGATCAGAATTTCTTGTAAAAAGAGAGTAAATAAATAGTGGTATAGATATATCATAAAATGGATTTCTTCCGTATTGGGATTGGGGGATCGGGCATTTCTGGAGAGCAACAAATGGGTTATATTATATCATTTCATGGCGGATCGGCAAATTATTGGGCCGAGCTGGATTTGAACCAGCGTAGACATATTGCCAACGAATTTACAGTCCGTCCCCATTAACCGCTCGGGCATCGACCCAGGAAGAATCAATTCCAGGCTTATTGATAATCCACGATCAACTTCCTTTCGTAGTACCCTACCCCCAGGGGAAGTCGAATCCCCGCTGCCTCCTTGAAAGAGAGATGTCCTGAACCGCTAGACGATGGGGGCAGACTTGCACGACCGCCATCATACTATGTTCATAGTATGAATAGTTTTTTAAAATTGTCAATATAATGGAATGGTATGACTCGATACGAAGGATCTTTCCGTCTTTCACGATTCTTTCTATACAATTTTTTTCGATAAAAGTTTGGTTCAAAGGCCACGCCGAATCTCTTTATCCGAATCTCTTTATCAATGATTCAATGAAATATCTTGGATCTATGTTAAATTAGTGGATACATGTATCACTCAAATGAATTTAGTTATGATGTCAATTAGGATAGTCTTGAAACAATTCATTGTATTGATATTTATCAAATCCAATATCAATAAACCGTTTTATTTTACCTATATTATATACTCTATATTAAATTATATTAAATTATTTAATTTACTTTTACTGGATAAAGAAAATTTTTCATTCCTGAATGAACCCTTATACTTATTATAAGATATATCTATGTACATCTATTATAATAAGTATATATACTAAACTCATAGTGTCTTTATTCAGGAATTGGATCAAACAAGCCCTTTTAACTCAGTGGTAGAGTAACGCCATGGTAAGGCGTAAGTCATCGGTTCAAATCCGATAAGGGGCTTTGATTTTTTCATAAATCATAAAACTCCGGCAGTAGTATTTATATTTGAAGTGCGAATAAAGATATTGTTGATCTTTGTAATAAAGTAATAAAAAAAAAGTAACAAACCGTATAATTTAATATTTTAATATATAATCAAAATTATAACATTATAATTAATTATAGTATGGTTATAAATTTGCTATTTTAATAAATTAAATATATTATTAATATTAAATAAAAAATATATTTATTATTTATATTATTAAATAAAATATATTATTAAATAAAATTTATATTATTAAATAAAAAATATATTATTAATTATTAAAAATTATTAAATAAATAATAAATAAATAATATAATTTATAATTATTATAAATATTATATTAAATATTATAATAAATTAAATATTATAATAAATGTAAGGATAAGTCGTCTCGTTAAATCTTCAAATATTACTATTCCTTTCCTATTTTCCATTATTCCAATTAAATCGATTAGAAATCAACAAAATAAAAAGTAAGTGGACCTAACCCATTGCATCATAATTATATCCACTATTCTGATATTAAAATTCGATAGAGATGAAATTGGATCTTTTTTTTCTTTGGACTACGCGAGAATCTGTCGATATATCCGATTTAATCTTCTTGTTCCTAGACGTTCTATAGGAATAAATTAGGAATGAATAAATTACTATTCCCTTCCTTTACCGGGAAACATTTATTCCAAGTCACAACATACGAGCCATTTAAAATATCTTTCTTTGATTCCAATTCCAGAACACAAGATCCGTTTTATTAGTTATATCTTATATATCTATTTATATATCTAGCAAATCGA